GAATTAAAGATTTTGATAATATATCCAAATCGAGTCTTTCTTGGTTGAAAGAAATTCCTATAACCCCGATAAACAAAGTAAATAGTATTAATACAAGCATAGAAAATAACATAGTATTTTCCGATTCATGGGGATAGGAAAAAGTAGTGTTGTTAGTTTCAAAATAGCTAATATCAATAAAAGGCCATGTTATGCTTTTTTGATTTCTATCAATTTGATGTGAATCAGTCTTCTTCCGAAAAAAGGAAGTCCTTCCATTATTATTGATTGTTAATAAAGATAATAAATGCATCTCTTTTTTCGCTTCTTTTTCTTTCCCCCATAAAGATATTGAATGAAATGAGCTATTTTTTTTTCCATTAAAATTTTTGCAATTAACGTTTAAATATCCTTCAAAAACAAGTAAATAGATCCGAAACATATAAAATGCAGTTAATCCTGCTGTGGAACAAGCTATTATTGCAAAAATTGGTGAATACAACCAACTATCATTAAGAATTTCATCTTTGGACCAAAAACAAGCAAAGGGTGGAATACCACAAAGAGAAAGTGTACCCACTAAAAAAGCGGTTTTTGTAATTGGCACATGTTTTGTTAAACCACCCATAAGAACCATATTTTGACTTTTATCTGGAGAATATCCAACAATAGCTTCCATTGAATGAATAATGGATCCGGATCCTAAAAACAACAATGCTTTTGAATAAGCATGAGTAATCAAATGAAATAAAGCGGCTCGATAAGAGCCCATACCTAGAGCTAACATCATATAACCCAATTGAGACATTGTAGAATAGGCCAAACTTCTCTTAATATCCTTTTGAGCAAGAGCTAAAGTAGCTCCTAATACTACTGTTATTATCCCTATGAAAGCTATTCCATTCATTATGGAGGGTATAACTATGAAAAGAGGAAGAAGGCGGGCTACAAGAAAAATTCCCGCCGCTACCATAGTAGCAGCGTGGATAAGGGCGGAAATAGGGGTCGGCCCTTCCATAGCATCCGGTAACCATACATGAAGGGGGAATTGGGCAGACTTAGCAACTGAACCGCCAAATAAAAGGAAGGCGCACAAAGTAACTAATAAAAGATTAACCTCATTATTAGAAATCAAGTTATTGAATATTTCAAACAAATCCCGAAATTCCAAACTACCTGTTATCCAATAAAGACCCAAAATTCCCAATAATAAACAGAAATCCCCTACCCGATTAGTTACAAACGCTTTTTGACAAGCATTTGCCGCAATAGGACGTGTGAACCAAAAACCTATTAATAGATAAGAACACATTCCAACCAATTCCCAAAAAATATAAATTTGTATCAAATTAGAACTAGTAACCAATCCCAACATTGAAGTATTAAAAAAACTCATATAAGCAAAAAATCTCAAATATCCTTCATCATGAGACATATAATTGTCACTATAAATAAGAACCAGAATTCCAACAGTAGTAATCAATATTAACATAATAGAAGTAAGTGAATCGATCAAGTAGCCAAACTCTAAAGAAAGATCATTATTTATAGTCCAAGACCATACATATTGATAGATAGAACTGTTATTGATTTGATGAATAGACAGATTTACCGAAAAAATCATAACCATACTTAATAATAAAACACTAGAAAAAGCCCACATACGGCGAATATTTTTTGTTGCCGCGGGAAAAAGGAAAAGTCCCACTCCTATTAAGATAGGAACTGGAAGTGGAATGAAGGGTATGATCCATGAAAATTGATGTGTATATTCCATAAAAAAAAAAAAAAAAGAAAAAATGGATTCTTAATGAGTTTTGTTTCTTATTTGCCAATTTGATCTCTTTTGAAAGGGTTCAGTTAATAAAAAAATGAAAATTAAGATAAAAAATAGAATTATCCACTGTTCGTTATTCTTAATTTTTGTCCAATCTTTCCAATAGTTGAAAGTACGAAGTGAAAATGGGTCAAATGATATGACCAAATTACTAGTGAAAAATCTACTTTTTTTTTATTATTTTAAATGAATTTAATAATATTAAGAAATTAATATTTTTATTATTATACAAAAATTTAGATCCAGAGAGTGGGGATAAATAATTACACCAAAACTAAAAATATTACTTTATTTTGTTTTGGCACTAATTTATTATTTTCCATTTCAAGAAAAAGACATATATCTTTGGAAAAAGTTTGTAAAAAAGGTTATGATATTAAACAGTTTACTAAAAAAGGAATTAAGATAGATTATTTTTAAAAATCATCTATCTTTTTAACGACCAAGTAAGCGGGATAAAGATAAGGGTTGGGTTCTAAAACTTTTTGATGGATTTTATTCCATGTATAAATCCAAAAACTAGAACGATATATAATATATAAATAAATATATAATATTAATATAAAAGGATAGTCTTTTTGTAAGAATTACATAAATAAACGATTATTAGGAAAAAAAAAGACTGACTATGTTATTTTTACAAATCCACATTCCTTATGAAAAGGAGTAGAATAGTATAATTTAGAAAAACAAATAGATAAGAAAGATATATGTCTAATCTAATTAAAGAACAATTCATTTTGAACAATAGATGTCTTTCACATCCAACTATAGCAATAAACAAACTAGTCTAATTTTGAAATGGCAGCTCCAAAAAAACGCACTTCTATATCAAAAAAAAGGATTCGGAAAACAATTTGGAAAAAGAAGGGATATTGGGTAGCATTGAAAGCTTTTTCGTTAGCGAAATCTCTTTCTACGGGGAACTCAAAAAGTTTTTTTGTGCAACAAATACAAACATTGGAATAATCTGAATTAGCTGGACTCAAAGAATAGTCTAATTTCAAAAAAGAGCTTCGTATATATATATTAAAATCTTTTGAAGATTATTGGTTTTTTGGTCTTTTATATTATATATTAATTTAATTATATTCATTTTGATTTTTTGTTTGTATAAAGATTTCTATAAGATATAGAAACTAAAAAAAAACTATCCAAAAAAATAAAAATGAGAGAAGATTAAGATATAAGTAAAAATTTATATTTGTTAATGTTTTGAATTGTTCAATAGAAAATTGACCTCATTTTTGTTTTGGAATTGGCTTTTTTTAATTATAATTCTTTAATGTTTCGGTTTCTGAAATAAATGCAAGATTTCTTTCCAAAATTGGATATTTCGGAAAGAAATCTTGCATTTGAATCGACTCTTTCAATCTCGACGATTGACTAAAAATAGTTTATTATGATTTCGAGCAAGCCGCTATGGTGAAATCGGTAGACACGCTGCTCTTAGGAAGCAGTGCTAGAGCATCTCGGTTCGAGTCCGAGTGGCGGCATGGCATCTTATTTTCTAAAAGAGTAAGTCCTATAATGAATTCAATTCCCGATTTCCGTTCATATAATTAGGAGATCTTTTTTTTATATGATATTTTCAACTTTAGAGCATATATTAACTCATATATCGTTTTCGGTCGTATCCATTTTAATTGCAATTCGTTTGCTAACCCTATTAGTCAATGAAATCGTAGTACTATATGATTCGTCCGAAAAAGGCATGATAGTAACTTTTTTCTGTATAACGGGATTATTAGTTACTCGTTGGATTTTTTCGGGCCATTTACCATTAAGTGATTTATATGAATCAGTAATCTTTCTTTCATGGGGTTTTTCCATTTTTCATATAATTCCAGGTTTTGGTTTTAAAAAGCTTAAAACCCATTTAAGCACAATAATAGCACCAAGTGTTATTTTTACCCAAGGCTTTGCGACTTCGGGTCTTTTAACCGAACTGCATGAATTCGGAATATTAGTACCCGCTCTACAATCGCATTGGTTAATGATGCACGTAAGTATGATGGTATTGGGCTATGCAGCTCTTTTATGTGGATCATTATTATCAGTAGCTCTTTTAGTCATTACATTTCGAAAAGTCATAATAAGAAAGATTGGTAAGAACAATAATCTTTTTTTGAATGACTCATTTTCTTTTGCTGAGATCAAATACATGAACGAAAGAAAGAATGTTTTACGAAACACTTCTTTTGCTTCTTATAGAAATTATTACAGGTCTCAATTTATTCAACAATTGGATCGTTGGAGTTATCGTATTATTAGTCTAGGTTTTATCTTTTTAACCATAGGTATTCTTTCGGGAGCAGTATGGGCTAATGAGGCCTGGGGATCATATTGGAATTGGGATCCAAAGGAAACTTGGGCGTTTATTACTTGGACTATATTCGCAATTTATTTACATACTAGAAAAAATAAAAGATTAGAAGGTATAAATTCTTCAATAGTGGCCTCTATGGGCTTTCTTATAATTTGGATATGTTATTTTGGGATCAATCTATTAGGAATCGGACTACATAGTTATGGTTCATTTACATCTAATTGAATTAAAATGAGTAAGGGGCCTGACAAATACAAACATAATAAGCATATTAATATTATGCATATTAAAAAGAATTCTATTATATTTTTATTCTAAATAAAAAACGAAATATTAAATAAATATTCTAAATATATATTATTATATAGATAGTTAGATATCATTTATATTTTTATGCATTAATCTTTTTATTAATTTATATTAATATTTATTAATATATTGAATTTCTTTTTTAATTTATTTAATTAATTTATTTAATATCTCATTTTAATATTTAATAAAATACAAATACAATATTTCAATATTTCTAGTTTAATAAAATACAATAGATAAGAAAATAGAATATAATATTAAGTAAAAGTATAAGAAAACCTCGCATAAACCAAACCGTCGAGAACCCTTTAAATCAAGTAATGTAGTGATTCAAGGGGTTCTCACAAACACCAAACGTATCCGGTTACAATTCCAATTCATTTTTTTTTAAGTTAATCTTAATCTAAAAAGATTTTTTTCATTGTATAATGAACACTATTAAAAAAAGATAGGATTTTTTGCTCTCTTTAATTTTTTGGTTTTAGTCATTTATTCATGAAAACTATCTATAAAAAATTAGATAGAATAGCTTCGACCTTGTCA